GTTCCGTAAGACCATAATGAAAGCGCAATTTTTGTTTTTCTTCTAAACGAATACGATATTGCGATTTTTTGCCGGGGCGCGATTGGGTTCGAAGATCGCTTCCGGCTCTAGGCTTTTTACTAGTTAGCCCCGGTAAAGCCCCCAGACGGCGGATTTTTTTGAAACGAGGTCCTCTGTAACGCGACATAAAGACTCCTTTTTTTATGAAATTTCATAAACCAAAATTAAAACTAAACTAAAATATGATAAATGAAGCGAAATTTACTGAAGTATTACAAAGAATAATTAGAGGAATTGTATCAATAGTCAGACCTTATTGTATAGAAATATTGTATATATAATTGTATTATATAAATAAAAAAGAAAAAGAATTTGAAATAATCGAAAAAAAAAAAAAATGAAGGGCTCTTTTCTTGATTGATTTGTTCTACAGAGACCAAACCCCTCCAATCCAATTTTTATTAATAATTGGAAGTTTCTATGAAATAATCGAAGGGGCTCGGTGACCTTTAGGAACGGGCAAAGAAGCTTTTCACTTTAGATTTCCTATTATCAATTATCTAAAAAATAAAACAAATGGAGAAAAGCCGGCTATCGGAATCGAACCGATGACCATCGCATTACAAATGCGATGCTCTAACCTCTGAGCTAAGCGGGCTCACATAACATAAATTGTACACGTATACTAATTTAGTAAACTACTGCTGCTGAGATCTTAACTGTTTATTCTTAGTTATTTCATAATAAATATGATATAAATGTAGAAAAATTCAACTATAGAAACGAATAAGAATGGAAAATCGAATTTTCAAAAATATTTCATTTTGATATATTAATTTAGATCTATTTCTCAAATATATGTTTATCAATAATAAATATCTTAATTTGTTTAATTAGAGACTAATATTTTTTTACTATTCCATATTTCATATTTCCTTTACTATTTTTGAATATTGTTTTTTGATATTTTACTATAAAAAAAAAAATAAAACTATATAAATTCTAAATAAAATATTTTAGTACATGGTTTTTTATTTCTAGATATTTATTTAGATTTCGAGTTTGAACTAGAATTTTGTACCTAAAGTTAGGAATATAATCTAGTAATTAAGTTAGAATCTTATTGTATATTTATTGTATATTATAATCGTATAATATATTAATATAATTAATTAATTATTATATCTATTTGAAAGCGAAAATAGATAATTTATCTAATTTGAAATAATTTCATTAATATTCATTAATATATAAATTAACGGAATGATTAATTGATTAATTATATCCATTCGATTAGTTATGGCTATTAATGAAATTTGAAATTAATAATACTAAATTGCCCTTTGTCGTTTTTTTTTTTTTTATTATGATCTGCCCTAAGAAAAGGATAAGAGGAGAAAAGTGCAATCCAGACCATAATGAAACATTCCTAGGGTTTCATTCGGAAAGGCGAAACCTAAGACGAAAAAAAAAAAAAGAATCGACCGTTCAAGTATTCAAAATTGCACACTAAAAATGATAGAAAATCATAGAAATTGGGACATGTATATATATAATATATTATAATAGATATATGTTATGTGGTATATATCTATATTGAATTTCTGGTTGGACCAAGTATGGTCTCCAATAGAGATGAAAGAAGATAGATACAAAATAAAATCGGAGAAAACACTTTTCAATACAGGAATCGATATCTAATGAATTCAACGGTTCCAGCATAATATAAATGGAAATGAACAAAAAAGGGTAAACGGCATCATGATGTGATCCTAATCACATCACAAAAAAAAGGGGGATATGGCGAAATTGGTAGACGCTACGGACTTAATTGGATTGAGCCTTGGTATGGAAACCTACCAAGTGATAACTTTCAAATTCAGAGAAACCCTGGAATTAAAAATGGGCAATCCTGAGCCAAATCCCGTTTTATGAAAACAAACAAGGGTTTCAGAAAGCGAGAATAAATAAAGGATAGGTGCAGAGACTCAATGGAAGCTGTTCTAACAAATGGAGTTGGCTGCATTGTGTTCATAAAGGAATCCTTCCATCGAAACTTCCGAAAGGATGAAAGATAAACCTATATACATATGTATACTTACTGAAATACTATCGCCAAATGATTAAAAATGATTAATGATGACTCCAACCGGTTCTATAATTTTTTTATATCTATTTATATGAAAAATGAAAGAATTTTTGTGAATCGATTCAAAATCAAAATTGAAAAATGAAATAAATATTCATTGATCAAATCATTCACTCCATCATAGTCTGATAAATCTTTTTTTTTTAGAATTGATTAATCGGATAAGAATAAAGATAGAGTCCCATTCTACATGTCAATATCGACAACAATGAAATTTATAGTAAGAGGAAAATCCGTCGACTTTAGAAATCGTGAGGGTTCAAGTCCCTCTATCCCCAAAAAGACCTGGTTGCCTCCCTAATTATTTATCTTCTCATTTTATTTTGTTAGTGACTCAAAATTGGTTATGGT